TCTCTTTCCGTACCTTCACCTAATTCATCGATCTTACTAACCACAATAGATCAAATAGCAATGGATACGACTATTCCAACAGTTAGACCTTTCTTTGATATGGATTCTCTATTCCTAATGGCTGTGGTACGGAAAATACTGTGTAAAGAAAAGAGTAGAGTAGACAAGGAATGAAAATCTCCCTCTCGGTCTATGATACCTAAATGAAAGAAAAATCCGGATCAAACCCTTATTTATCTTAACCTTAGGTTAATTTACTTCGCCGAAAGGGAGCAAAAGGGGTCGAACCCTTATTCTTATTAGTGTTGATTTTATTTTTGTTAGGTTTAAGTCTGACGAGAATAATATTCTACAACTAGCAATTCATTTATTTTCAAACCGACCCATTTACTATCTATTATTTGATTGACTAATCCTTTATATTGGAATGGTTGAAGAGTCAAATGGTTTGGCAATTCCTCATGGGGGGATGAATCGAGAGAATTTTGAATTAGAACTTTAGATTTTTGTTCATCCCTCGCCGCAATAGTATCTCGGGGTTTGCAGCGATAACTTGGTATATCTACTATACGACCATTGACTAAAATATGTCTATGGTTAACTAATTGACGAGCTCCCGGAATAGTCGGAGCCATACCCAAGCGAAAAAGAATGTTATCAAGGCGCATTTCAAGTAATTGTAGTAAAACCTGACCTGTTGACCCTTTTGCCTTTCCGGCGATACGAACGTATTTAAGTAATTGTCGTTCTGTAAGACCATAATGAAAACGCAATTTTTGTTTTTCTTCTAGGCGAATTCGATATTGGGATTTTTTCCCGGAACGCGATTGGTTTCTAAGATCACTTCCAGCTCTGGGCCTTTTATTAGTTAGCCCTGGTAAAGCCCCCAGGCGGCGTATTTTTTTGAAACGAGGACCTCGGTAACGCGACATAAAGACTCCTTCTTCTTATTTATATTTAATTATTAATTCTTATTGATGAAATTTCATTCTACAGAATAAACCTAAACTAAAAATGAACTAAATTCTAAATAAAGCGAAATTTACTGAAGTATTATTCTATTAAAGAATAATGAGATGAGTTGGATAAATATCCAGATCTTTATATTCTATATATAGAAAAAGAAAAGGATTCTTTTCGTTAGATAGTTGGAAATTCCTATCACATAATAAATCAAGGGCTTTTGCCAAAAGAGGAAGACATTTTTTTTTTTTTCAATATTCTTTGATTTCAAAGATGCATTATCAATCATGTAAAACATAGAATAAAATAAATAGAGAAAAGCCGACTATCGGAATCGAACCGATGACCATCGCATTACAAATGCGATGCTCTAACCTCTGAGCTAAGCAGGCTCACATAACATAAATTCGACATGTATAAGAATTCAATAAACTTTTAGAATCTTTGCTATTCACTATTATACTATTTTAATTCTTAGCTATTCATATTCGCTATTCATAATGAATATTAATATATTAAAGAATAGAATATAGAATTTCAAATAACTGTTAAATATTATAGAAGATAACGATTAATCTAGCGATATAGAATTTCCATTTTTCTTTTTTATCACAATTACATATTCTTTTTTTTTAATATGATTTGATTTTTGAATTCAAAAATCAAATCATATTAAAAAAAAAAGAATCGACCGTTCAAGTATTCGAAATTTCATGGGTAAATGAGTGGAAGAGAGACAGATGTATAGCGTATGTATCCACCTATATTGAATTGCCGATACAGAAATGATAAAATCGTTTTTGATTGGACCGAATATAAGCCTTCTATAGATATAGAAGATGAAAGAAGATAGACAAGAAATCAAAGACAAAGAGGAGAAAACACTTTTTCGAGACAGGAATCGGCATCTATCTAATGAATTCAACGGTTCCGGTATAAATGAAAGAAAAAGGGGAACGAGATCACAATGAGATTTTCATCTCAAAAAGGGGGATATGGCGAAATCGGTAGACGCTACGGACTTAATTGGATTGAGCCTTGGTATGGAAACTTACTAAGTGATAACTTTCAAATTCAGAGAAACCCTGGAATTAATAAAAATGGGCAATCCTGAGCCAAATCACGTTTTCCGAAAAAAAACAAAGGTTCAGAAAGCGAAAATCAAAAAGGATAGGTGCAGAGACTCGATGGAAGCTGTTCTAACGAATGGAGTTGATTGTCTTACGTTAGTAGAGGAATCCTTCTATCGAAACTTCAGAAAAGATGCAAGGATAAACCTGTATACATAATAGAGAAGAATTGTTGTCAATTGATTCCATATTGAAGAAAGAATCGAATAGTCATTGATCAAACCATTCACTCCATAATCTGATAGATCTTTTGAAGAACTGATTAATCGGACGAGAATAAAGATAGAGTCCCGTTCTACATGTCAATACCGGCAACAATGAAATTTATAGTAAGAGGAAAATCCGTCGATTTCAAAAATCGTGAGGGTTCAAGTCCCTCTATCCCCAAAAAGACCATTTGGCTCCCT